AATTTTTTTAAAGATCGGGATAATTCCATTTATATTATAGCTTTGAGGAATTCCACGGGGAGCTATTCGTTCGAGTGGCTTCTCTTGTGGGGTGATCGAGAGATGGGAACTATCGAACAAAGTCGACTTTCCGAATAGGAATGGAATTCCTCGGCAACAAGGAGAGGTAGAAGGTTACTCGACCGGAGAGGGAGGTTACCCCGGCAACTCCCACGCTTTCCTTGTATTCCTTGTCTTTCCATGTTATCCGTTCTCCTTGGCAACAGGCCCCGTCCTCCGGTTTCCCGTTCTCCGGTTTCCCGTTCACCCATTCCTTCATATGCTTACAGTAGTATAAGGAGGTAAGTAAGGATGCGAAGAAGACTAGGGGAATAAAGACTCAGAGTGGTTCTCTACAATATCGTATAAGTTTCGATTCAGCTTCTTCAATGTCACCTTTCAAGTGGTACAACCGCCTAGGTAAGTCATATGATTCTTTTCTTTCAGAAGCAGGGGAAGAAATGCTATGACGTGATATTAATCACCTGGATGAGACGCAATACCAAAGGTTACGAAGTAAACAAAGTGAGGAAGTGAATAAGAAGTGAAGTGGCATGCTTTTTGGAAAAAAGTCTAAAACCCCGCGTCTTTTCACTCGTTTTTCTTTTGACACGAAATCCATCTAGCCCTAGCTACAAAACCTAGAAAAGCCGTTTTACTTAGTGAGAGCGTTCCTTTTTTGATCAATTTGACCCTTCACCTACATGCAAAACCACGTGTTTTTTACGTTGTTATTGGTTTTAAATAACATCCTTCCGGTGTTACCTTTAAGTGATGAAAGGACGGTACTCTGCCCCAGTCGGTTGCCGGGTTACGTAAACCACTATTGGGCCTATGGGTTTTCGCATCCTATCACACTCAAAAGTCAAGTATCTCTTCTCTTACGACGCAAATACGTCGATTAGGATAGGCGGGGGTCGAACCCGCCAAGAGAACCAATTCTATCCGGGTGTTACTCTTGCGTGGATCAGGAACCTAATCTGATCTTGACATTCTCATGAAAGCGAGAACTGACAAGGATCTTCCAGTGCGATGTCACAGCTTTCTTAGAGAGAAATGCGGAAAGCAAGGAATCAAGGAGTCGGAATCTGATCACATCTCTTATGACACATATCCGATGGAATCAAATCACATCGATTATGATGCTCATTCCACTCCATGAAGCTACCTCTCATCAAGCTTTTGTTGCGATGCAACCTATTCTCTTATTTCCCACGTATCAAACTCACAGTAAGATCAAACATCTGGCACAACATTGAATCAACATCTGAAAGCTAGGTATTCAATTGACTCGGTGTAAGAGCAGCTCCACTATTGGACTATAGGGCTAACCGGTGCCGGGCAACCAGTAAGCTAGAATGACTTATTGCTGTTCTAAGGAGTGCATTAAGGCACTGCAGTTATCGACTTAATATATATACTAACCTCTTAACTCCGTTCCGTTGTCATTGAAGAAGAAGCTGAAAGGGGCAGTCTTCAAGGGTTACAGGATTGCAAGGTAAGACAGGGAGAAGAAGGGAATTCAAGTTGCCGAGGTATGAAAGGGAACCAGCTGTTGCCGAGGAGCCTGTTTCCGAGGTAAGAAGGAATCCAAGGGCTGTTGCCAGTGAATGAGTTTTAGAAAGGAAACCCCCGGGCGGCAAGCTGTTGCCGAGGTGCCAACGGCGGGCAGCTAAGCGACTGTTATAGCCCTCTAACTCCCCCTCCGGCGAATGAGTTATGACTTAGCTTTGTTAACCCCTTTGTACTCTCGGAAGCTTCATCTGAAAGGTAGAGAAAGGGCTCTGGGAGAGCGGGGTCTTCGTCTCTTGATTGGAGGTTCAAGGGGTAAGAAGGAAAACGGATAGCCTTGTAAGAAGAAAAGCAAGCAGGGAAGCTGGGTAAGACAGGAAAACAAGGGAAGGAATGGGATCCAGGGTAACATGGTTCTTCAAGTGTTGCTGCAGGATGGGAATCCGGAGGACGGCTAGCTAACCAGTTGTCAGGAGAAGGAGAAAGGGTAACCCAGTTGTTGCAGGCACAGGTAGCCCTATTATATTAAGAACAGGGAACCCAGTCTCCCTGTCACTACTTAATAGAATTCATTGGAAGAGAGTAGGTGAGGTTTTTCCTCACAAATTGAATGGGAATAAGGCTTTATCATTCAGCGCAGTTGCAGCCTTATTATTATTATATAGATATATATAAAGGACAAAGCGCTGGTCACGTTACAGCTACTGTGTTGACTGTTACTATTACTATACTACGATAATTTATTTTCATTAAGCTTCCACGTGAGCACAGACGATTTGATAGGATTTCCTTGATTCATTATTCTAACGGCGGTGTCAAACAGACGAACAGTTCGTCGGTCGGGCTTACTTATTCTGTAGGCGGGTTGCCTCTTAGACCCTTTTTGAATCTAATCCCCTTATGTTTAGAAAAGGAAAGACTTCATGTATTCATCGTTCCCCTTGCGCCTTTTGGTGAACCGGAAAGCCGTTGTTGTCCCTCTCCTCTGGTCAGGTAGTGAAACAAAAGAACGCATTGCCCTCAATAACGAGGGTTTCTGAACGCCTTTTGAGTGTCCAGTCACGAACAATCACAACACGTATTTGAGCCGTCTCGTTCTAATGGATTATGCTTGTGCTAAATCGACCGGTCCTGGAGAATATTCGTTATTTGACTTGATGTAAGGAACCGTTACTGGCGAATCAAAAGGGTTCAATGACCATACTCCTCTATAAAATCCATCTCTCGATCACCCGGACGGGCTTTTTACATGCTCTTAAGAGATTGGTTGCTCTTTCTCCGATCTTGACTAAAGAGTTAAAATGCCATAACAGAAGTCCACAGGTCCGGTCACAAGTCCAGCGGTTAAGGCGGTTATGCAGTCATTGAAAGATCGGGTTAGGTAAGATCCTTGTCGAAGGGCATAGCAATGAAGCAGATCTTTCATTGTAGTAAGGATTAGAGCGCGGGCGTCTACTCGGACTCCATATTCTTCGAAAAGCGAGCACGGGACTCAACGCTTTAGAAAGGCCTGGTGGTCTATAAGATCGCGGCTGCTTTTAGGAGCCTCGGTGATCCCACTTTCACTGAGACAGAGAAGCCGATAAAAAAGAAATAAAAAAATTGAATAGGGATTATATCCTTATCCTTATATAGATTCAAGAAGCGAAAGCTTCCTGCTAGGGATCCATACATAGCCATGGGGCCTTGAGAAGACCGACTTCTACGCAAAGCCTAACTACTTTGGAACGTGAGACACGTAGGAGTTTTTTCTATTCGCTTGGGATTCTCAAAGGTCTTTTGTGTGTTCCCAGATTCGATCTTTTGGACTAGAAAGGAGCAGGTGAATCAGTCACGGTTCTTGCTCTGGTCTCGGGCGAGGGAAGCGAAGGATAAGGCGAGAGTGAAACGAAGTAGTTCATTGTCAACCACTTCCTGGAACTAGATAGCCATAAATAGGCATGCAGGCAGGCTTAAGCTCTAGTTTTTCCTCTTATGCCATGGCAGTTTACTCACTTTGGACGAAAGACAGATCTCATATAGATATTAGATATAGATCTCCTATATATCTCCAGCCGGATGAAATGAATCAGATGGGATCTCACTAGCCGAATGAAACTCATTGCATCATCAGCAGCACCGACAAAGAAGTG